TGGCTACCTACTGGAGCTTCGACCAACCACCACCGGTAAATTCCGCTTTGGGGCCACCCCTGACTCTACCATTATTATAGGGGTATGGGGTTCGAGACAAAGAAAGATCAAGGCAGCATATCAGTTTTTCCTATATACTTCACTTGGATCTGTTTTTATGCTATTAGCTATTCCGTTGATTCTTCTCCAAACAGGAACCACCGATTTACAAATCTCATTAACCACAGAATATAGTGAGCGGCGCCAAATCTTTCTATGGATTGCTTCTTTCGCCTCTTTCGCCGTCAAAGTGCCTATGGTACCAGTTCATATTTGGTCACCCGAAGCTCATGTAGAGGCACCCACGGCAGGATCCGTCATCTTGGCAGGAATTCTTCCAAAATTGGGAACCCACGGGTTTTTAAGATTTTCTATACCCATGTTTCCCGAAGCGACACTTCGTTCCACTCCTTTCATTTATACTCCAAGCGCGATTGCTATAATATATACTCCCTCGACCACTTCAAGACAGATCGATCTTAAGAAGATCATTGCCCACTCCCCAGTAGCCCATATGAATCTGGTGACTATTGGTATGTCTAGTCGGGCGGCGGCCGTTAGGTCACCTATTTTTAGTTATGGACACACAAGGCCAAAACATGTGTGCCGGGCGTGCGACCCATCAACCTACTAGCAATGGGGGAGAAAACATAGCATGTCGCAACAAAAGCTTGATTCGAGGCGTCAGCAAAACACTGCCGTCTGTTCCAAAAACAAAAGCCCCTTAGCGCCCCGGGACGGGAGTGGGGGACGGCCCTACGCGCAGGCAGCAGCAGCACCGGCTCTACGAAGTCAGAATCGAATCTTTCTGTTGGCTTTCCCAATGAATTCATTCGTGAATTAGAATTCAAGGGCGTGAAGCGAGCGCTTCTAGCTGCTTCGCCTGCTTATTATTATGGCGGCTATGTTGGCGTGGCGGAAATTCACGAAAAGCGAGATGAACGTGCTATTTTCAAATCGATTGATAGATAGCCTGATCTGTTCTGAGAAATCGAAAGAGTGGGAATGGATAGAGAGGGAATCCATCCAAAATCAGGTCCAATCCCCTATTTCTATCTATTGATGAGACAACTATCTATTCTGGATCCATCAGAAAGAAATCGATATGTATCTGATGGAGTCTACATCGTACGTAGAGCGCCCAACTGAGGTTGAATTACGTGTAGTCAGGGCCAGCTCAGTTCTCTTATCCATCGGTCCAATGCACTGGGCTCATCTCATGGAGGGAAAAGCTAAAATGTAGTTGTGTTGCTGTTGTTCGCCGCCTCGACGCATTTCCTTCTCTCCCCGGCATCGTCCCACACAGAAAGAAAGAGCGCTCCGCCCCGGCCCGACCTGTAGGTCCGCTAACGTAAAGCGAGGAGTTGAGCCTGAACTGGCGAACCGAAGTCACTTTCGGAACCATACTTCCTACAGCTAACACGTGTCCAGTCCAGCGGGAACGCGCAGCGCAAACGAACGTGAGCTGCTATACCGAATCCCCCGCTGGCCATCGGGGACCGAGTGGTAAGGCCATGATCTGCAGGGGAACGGATCACTCATTCTTCCATTGGGGACAGGTGCACGAACGACAACTCCAAACGTCACACATCCGCCGCCTACCTACCGTTTAGGTGGCACCAGCGAGATCCAGCTAAGGTAAGGAACTTCGTGTCGCGGCTGCTCCACTCCGCTGCGGTCTCATGAACTGAACTTCGTTGCCTTCCCGCGCGCGAAGCGAATGGGCGCTGTGCCGTGGGTCAGTTTCGGGGCGGGGGGCGGAGAGAGACCAGAAGAATGATTCATTTGGATCGACGAGCCATTTCGTGAATCAATGGAATGTCTGTCTATCCATGAACAACATCTATTCTATCTGTATATCTAGGGGATCTCTCTATACATATATAAGTCACTTATGGCATGATCGCCTAGCCGTAGCCGCATATCAGCAGCGCTCAATATGCGGGATTTCTGTTGGATCAGATCTTTCGCTTTGACGGGTTGGACCTAGCGAAAAGGACTCTAAGCCTTCGCGCAAGCAAGCGCGAGAGAAGCAAGCAAAGTAGAAGCTTTGCCAGAAGCAAGACGAGGAAGCGGAGCTGTCGTAGAAGCGGCAGCTTCCCCCGACCGACTACAATACAAGAGTCGCGACCTACTTTAAAAAAAAGAAAGGCCTTTCTTTTTTTTTTCCCTATCTATATCTATAAGGGAGGGTACGCTCGCCCTACTTTGATTCAAAAGAAAGGCGGGTTTGGCAACAAGCAAACGGCTTTCTCTCAGAGTTGCAAGGGTTCCAAACCTTAACTACTAAAGTACCCTCGGAAGCGAAGGGGGTTTCATAAGGAGGCTGTTCCCTACAAGCTATTAGCGCTGTCTTAGATTGAACGGCAATAAGATAAGTCGACGTTCCATCTCTAAGGCGGGTTTCCGCTTAGAACGGAATAGTGTTCGTGTCCAAAGGTGAACAAAGCCCTAGCTTCTAGAGTTCGCTGCTTTTCCCAGGCCGGATAAGGGCTTATACTGCTCGCCTTTGTTTGATATGTTCATTCAGTACCAATACAAACTACAACTACACCAAAGTAGAAGGGCCACTATAGAAGCTAGAAGTAGCCTATACTATAGTAGAGGAGTCGGCCTATGCAAGATACGGCCAAAAAGCCGTCTCGCGCAAGGCGCACAACAATCATATTCCGGCTTGTAGTGAGAGGCCCTGACTACACGTAATGAGACTGAAGTCCGTCAGGCTCGTCACGAGTGGATATTGGTTGATCTTGATTGAGTTGGAGGGACTTTCGCTGACTGAATCCTGACATAAACCTAGAAAGTCACCGTCACTGGTACTTTGACTCTATAGTAGGTATCGGTGGGGCTTGCGTAATGTAGTTGTAGTTAAGGCTGCATTGAAGTAGCGCTTTTTTTTTGAAGATCTACTGAAGTACCACAGGCGAACGGGGCTCCCAGGCCGGGACGTCTGGCAGAATGCTTGGCCTCCTGCGCTGGCAGCGACACCCGAAGGGTGAGCTTCTGGCAGTTAGCTTCTAGTCTGTAGGCATTCTGGGCTGGAAGGAGGCAAGCAGGAGGCATGGAGGGCCGACTACAAGAAGCAAAGCTTCGTAGACTCGACAAGTCGCTTATAGAATGCCGACTACTAAGTGAAGTTCAGTAAGGGGGGAGGGAAGCTCTTCGAGCTTTCGAGCTTTAGTTGGCCGACCACTACAAAAGCCGCTGGCGGAGAAAGCTCGAAGAGCTTCCCTTCATTCGCTTCGCGGGAGCCGCACAGCACATAGCTGGAAGTCAGAGGGCCCGTACTACCTGCCTAACCCTTCGCTCCGAGGGACCGTAGATCGGAAAGCGCCTTCTAAACCACTTGGCAGAAGGGAAGGGGCCTATGTATTTGCATGACCCCTGCGGATTTGACCCTACCTACACCCAGAGCCAATCCCCTAGCGGTCCTGCCACCACGCCGCAGAACGGGAGCTCGTCTGGAACCTTTGATTTCTGGCGTAACAGCGGTGGAACGTAACACAATATTACGGCCGCGTGGGCCTACGGTACGGGGAACTCGGCCAAAATATGACACCCGAAGGGCCCGGCACGCACAATCCTATCCTCTCCGAGTCCGAGTTTACCCCGTCATAGCACTTCGGACAGCCGTAAACGCGAACCGCGCGGAGCCCACCCGAGTTCGTTTTCTGCCGCCACTGGCCGGCCGCTGGGGAAACACAGCCCGGCCCCCCCTCGGGAAACGGGGGTGGGGGTCCAACAAGCACTTGCAAGGAGGGGCCCACAAGCACCCGGCCCGCCCCTTCTTCTTCAGTAAAGCCGACCTCTTTTTCGCCAGTGCTGACGCAGTGCGCACGTAGATAAGGAAAGCAAAATCCCAGTGGGTGGGGAATGAGGGCCGGTGCCTTTCTTTTACGGCCTAAACTCCTATTTGTCAGCCGTGGGGAACTACTGCTCGGTCGGGGGGAGGGGAAAGGCTTGGGCCTACCTATCCCGATAGGACTCCAACAAGGAACGGGAGCAGTTGAGAGGTTCCAGATTGCCGAGCCGAAGGGCAGCACTTCTGTACGTGATCGTAGTATGTCACGTCGTCTCGTCCCCGCTGCATCGAAGAGTACCTATGCACTATGTTCCGGTTCACTGATAAGGAAGATAGAGTTGGGGTGGGGGTCTACGATGTGAGACTAAAGTCTGACCCGGGAAGATACATGCTAACTATGGGTAGGAAGCAGGAACCATTATGTAACAATTTTTGGGGGGTCAAAGAGATCTTAGACTACCATCGATCCAACAGAGCGGAACGACCAGAAAAAGAAGTGAAGTTAGAAAGCCGTATGATAGGTGGTAACTATCTTGTACGGTTCGGGGGGTAATCGGCGTACTCCGATCAGTGGGGGGGAATCTTTGGCTCTATCGAACATACAGGGAATTGGAGGTAGCATTCCACCGATGTCAAGTCATGGACCGGTTCCTCCAGCCCTTTTTCTATGTGTTGGTGTTCTATATGACCGACATAAGACTCGACTTGCTAGATATTACGGAGGTTCAGTGAGCACCATGCCGAATCTCTCTACCATTTCCTTCTTTTCCACTTTGGCCAATATGAGTTCACCTGGTACTAGCAGCTTTATCGGAGAATTTCTCATCTTAGTTGGAGCTTTCCAAAGAAATAGCTTAGTAGCCACATTAGCAGCGCTTGGGATGATTTTAGGCGCGGCGTATTCCCTTTGGCTATATAATCGTGCGGTTTCTGGAAATTTCAAACCCGATTTCCTCCATAAATTCTCCGATCCAATTGGCAGAGAAGTTTCCATATTTATACCTTTTCTTGTTGGAGGGGCGACCGTCCGTTGAACTACCAAAGAAAAAAGGGTAACCAATGTGATCATGACATTGTAGGTGCTTGCGATGGGACGGAAGCGACTTCCCTCATGAGTAATGGGTGGCATAGCCCGTTGCAGAAGTCCCCCCTTTTGATCCATTTCTTTAGTCTTTAGGGAGCAATTTCCATATGCACAGTCCTACATGAAACCTAAAGTGGCTGCTTCAAAACGTCAGGTATGTCGAATCGCTTGACTACACGTAATTCAATCTATCTAAGGCCGAAGCCAGCTTCAAAACTACAGCGCGTTAGCGCCCCCTTATCAGTCAGTGGCGCGTCAGCGCTCAGGAGTTGCTTGTTGAAACGCGCAGGCGCTCAATCCGTAGATTGTTTGGACCGTGCCTTGACTACACGTAATGAGACTTAGGGCAGGTGTAGTACTCCCCCTTAAGATTCCGTACCGTCACGGCTTGTAGTGAGAGGCCCACTCTTTTCTCATGTAGGCTTGTAGTGAGAGGGGCATATTGAAAGGCGCAGGAGCTGTCAGCCTCGAGCGAGAGGGACGCGACTTTCGAATTCGGAGCTGGGACCGAGAGAAAGAAAGGACGAGGGGCGATCATGCATGGCACTTCTCGACCGTGTCTCCGAGGGACAGTTGAACGAGCGACTCATGAATGCTGCCGGGTCGGACGAGCCAATAACTCGAACGCGTTCGGTCTGTTTTTTGAGCAAGAATCACAGCGTTACCTTACCTTCACCATGATACGGACTCCAAGTTCTTATGGCAGGAGCACGAGGAGATTTATCATCAATATGATGATGGGAATGGAAACCAGAAGCACGACCGGGGTCTTCGTGGTCCGAGATAATACTTACATCAATAACAGTAACGTAAGCATGAGACTGATTGGTAGTACCGGTGAACCAGATGGCCGCGGCGATGGAATCTGGGACGGAAGACTCGTAGTATCTCTCTAGATCTGGCAAAAGCGAAAGACCCCCTAACGTAATTCGAATGGGGGCTGACCGCTGAGCCCACTCTGGCCTCGCAGGGCGGGCCCCCGTGGGTGCGAGCTGGAGCTGCCATAGCTTATGGCTAGAGCAATGGAAGGGGGCCCCAGCAGAGAGAACAGTAAGGAGAACGAGCGCTCCGCCCGCTTGGCGGGCGGCAGGAGCAGCGGGCAAGTGCTTGGTAGGCCAACCGCCCGGGCGGGGCACTCGACGAAAGGGGGGCACACTACACTGAGCAAGTACGAGAAATTGGCCCCGCGGAGCTTTCTTAAAAGCAAGGACCACTACGGGAGGTCAAAGCAAGGACCTATGGAAGTCAGGGCTCGTCCCCGGTCAATATTGGATCAAACAATAGGGGGCCGTACGTAGTACTTACCTCTCTTTTTATTGATTCAATACAATAGGGGAAAAGATCGTACTGTTCCCTACCGAGACAACAGACCACTCTCAACGGATCCTCCGCGCGCTGGGCATACCTCTTCCGTGCGTCTTTCTCGTGGCGGGAACAGAACAACAGGGAAAGACCCGGCCGGCCCGCCCAGGGCTCGAGGGCGAGCCATACGAGAGTGAGTCGAAAGGCTTCCGTTTCCGTATTTCAGTTTCATGTAGTGTAGTCAGGGCTAAACGCGCCTCTCGATCTTCTTCGTATAAGGGAAGGAGTCTAAATCAATGGAAATTAATGCACCATCATTGATGGACGTTGCACATGACACGATCAATTGACTCAAGGTCCGGCGCTAATAGAAGTTGCTTACTCTCCTAGTTAGAAGGAAAAGGGCAGGGCTTTTTTCGTAGTAATAGTGGGCGGGTCTCATGAGATCTATGCCGGCCGTCGGAATCAAACGAAGGTCGAAGGACCATTCGATTCATTAAGGGGCATAGATCTAGGCCTATTTGTTCGGTCAATCACCAAAGGCGGGGGAACCACTATGGATGAGACCCCCCGGCCTCGATTCTTTTGCATAGTCCGGGGGCCGGCCGCAGCAGAGCAGCGGGGCATAGCGGCGCCCTCGCCTGGCGCCATTCCCGGACCTAGCAGCAGACGGGCGGGCCGGGCCTGAATTCAGACCGGACCAGACTCTTCTTTGTTTGAGCTGCTCCCACGCACGCAGACCGGAAGATCTCAGTTGTCCTGGACTGGACAAGTACGTAGAGATCTTCGTGGGACCGGGGAGGGAGTCTCCATCGATCTTTTCTAGGATTCCAACTCACGCCACGCACTGATTTCTTTTCATTGATGGATAAGAGGGCTCCCCCCTTGAACAGACTCTTAAAGTAAGGCATACCCACCTGCCTCTACGGAAGAGGTGTACTTTGTCTCGCCCGGAGGTCATATAGATCGGAACCCGGAGCGATAAGAACGAAAGCCCTACCCACAGCTACTTTTAGAATGGAGTTCCGTCAGGGCTTCAAAAGGCTTAGATTCTCAGGGCGCTACTGAAAGACTATGGGTGTAAGCCCCGAAAGCCTTTGGTACTTCGGTAGGGTTCCAAATCTGAAACCAAAAAAAAGGGAAGGAACCCTTGATTCGAAGTCAGTACTCAAGGGTCGGTCAATCAATAGCATAGCTCTTTCTTTCCCGGGTCTCCTTTCGAAGGAAAGGCCTTCGCATTCCTAATCCGGTAGGGCCGGACGGCTTTGTTTGCCCCAGCTTGGCGAATCGCATCCCCGCGCAACGACATTGTTTGTGCGCCCCTTACCTTACCGTTCTCGCTCAGTGTTTGCAACGGCTGGGAAGCCAGTCGTAGAAGCTCAGCCTATCGCCACGCCGACCATAAATAAAATACGAGATTGGGCCCCTTCTTTCTCAAAGATTGGATGGAATGGCCCAGCCCAATAAAGGAAGGTTATAGTACGCGATGCGTTCCATTTGTATGAATCGCGAACATACCACGCACGACCGGACGTAGAGCCACTAAGAGCTGGCAGACCGGGCCGGGCGCAGGTGCCAGATCCGAAAAGTAGAGTCTCGATCAGCCTAGTGCACCAACCACGTGGTACGACGGGCACTCAAAGACCTGGCAAATGATGGCCCACCCCACCCAAAAGCGCTTATGTCATATGGGAACTCATGGCTGGAAACAATCCTTATGGTTTTTCTATCCGGTAGGAATAATAAGAATCAAAGTCCAGGTTGGTTGGTGAGCCTAGTGATAGGAGACTATCTAGCTTGGTTCGGAGAGCACTTGTTGGGTGAAAGATTTTTTGGTTGCTAAATGTTACGGCCTAAATGCTGAACTATTGACCCTACTTGTTCGGATGGGTGTTCACCCCAAAGTGTTCCCGGACTGCATGCATACATCCGTAAGTAACTTAGTGCAACATGGAAAATTTCATTGATAGGAATCAGCAAAGAAAAGAAAAACGGGTCTGAATCAACATGTGTATTTGAGAGATTGTCCTCGGGCTGAGGAGTGTCCACATGAGTTCGTTGAGGTGTCTACACAGGCCTGCGGTCCTCTTTGATATTCTGTCGAGAGTTCGGATTGCTCCACCTAAGTAGAACGAAAAGGAGGATTTGGACATTCAAAGGGGTGAGCCAGCCAGAAGCTTCGCTTCCGGTAGCTTGCTAACTCTCCTAGTTAGAAGAAGGCTCTTTGTCGGATTATTTAGATCTGGATAGAGTCTCGCTCAGTAAAGAGAGTTGTAGATTCGTAAGATCATGATAGAGTCTCCGCGCGCTAGCGCGCTACAACTAGCAGAGCAGCCTGCGGAAAAAGGCTAGCTAGCTAGCGCGCTACTCTGGCTCGCTTCTTCAAGCTCCGCTCGCTGCAGCTTCAAAACTACAGCGCGTTAGCGCCCCCTTATCAGTCAGTGGCGCGTCAGCGCTCAGGAGTTGCTTGTTCTCTCGCGCAGGGCGTCCTTGTTCTTTTCGGTGTAGTGTAGCTTTTCAGTTCCATGCAGGACCGTGCATATGGAAAGTCAGGTTCCGTTCCGTCAGCTCGTCAAAGCCGTAGCGCGCTTGAGCAGCAAGCGTAGGCTGAAATGAAAAGCCGTTGCTTGCTGCTCGCTCGCTGTCTACTAAACGAGCCTTCACTGCCCGCCCGGCCCCTATCTTTAATCTTAAGTAAAGTGAAGTCAAATCAATGAAGTGAACAGCCCAACCTCTTTGTTTGAAGCTTTGCTTACCCTAATTCCGAAACACAACAATAGACTTGCAACTAGAGTATAGGAAAAAGCTTATCTTTGATAGCGGTCATAGGGGGGTTCAGTGCCGGATCTGATCGTAGATAGAGACTGAAACCTGTGCGGGGGTAGGGGCGGATGTAGCCAAGTGGATCAAGGCAGTGGATTGTGAATCCACCACGCGCGGGTTCAATCCCCGTCGTTCGCCCATCCATAAATGGACCATTTGTTACGGAGACACAAGACAAACCTTTCCCAACTAGAAAGCATTTTTTCTGCAAGAGTCAATTCATATCGAGGCTTTCAAACGCATCCAAGCTATTGGTATCCGATTGAAACATAGAAAGCATAGATTCGCGTCGCCTACTTGGATTCCGCCCCTGTTCACTTTGTGAACATAAAGAGTAAAAAAAAAGTGACCTACCAGGTTGCGGTCACTCCCTCCCTGCCTTCTCCGGACAGCAATCTGGCTTCTCTTGTTTTTTGTTATGGTAGTTTATCTGCAAATGAATGTTTTAAATTAACTGATTGGAGTTGTTTTCTTCTTTGTTTTGTTTTTGTGCAGTCTGCTAAGAGATGTTTGGTCCTAGTCCTAGTTTAGTTGTGGCAACGGGCATTTTTTTTATTCTGATGCAGCCGAAAATCCCATTGGCATGGACTTATCATTCCGACATAATACTACGCAATCTTCTGACGATATCTCTATCTATGGCTATGGCTTCATGGCAAAGAAACCTACATACATGGCCTTCTTGGCTTCTCATTGTGGCAATTCTGCTCACTTTAGCTGCTGTGACATTCATCATACCTATAACATTTTACTCCATCGCTATTGGAGTTTATCTTGGAATGCTGAGTATTTTCTACAAGCTGCAGTTCTGCATGCACTCATTGTTTTTACCATGGTCTGCACCTCTGTATTTTTTTTATTTACCCATTTGCCATCTGCTTCAAGCACAAAGATTCTACCATGGGTATTTGCTCTACTTACAGCTCTCTTCCCAGTGACATATCTGTTGGAAGGTCAGGTGAGAAAAAAAAAAGCATCCTGGAAGATGGAGGAGTTGGAGATATGGGAGAAGAAGATAGGAAGATCACCACCGCCCTATTATTGGTATTGGCAGTTGAGGGACCGGACCAAGGACGTCTCTTCTTGATTTATATGCCGCGATCTTTATGCTTATAGCACTGGAGATAAAGTTTGAACTTGCCACATTCATGCGTGAAAAGGCTCTAAAAAGGGGTGGAATTAGGCATAGTCATTCTGGTGAAAGCAGTTCCTCTCCAGTTTTGCTCCACGAATGAGGTTCATGCAGCAGCGCCGAGCCTCCACTGTGCCAACTTTCACAATTTATAGAATGGCTGCAGAAGGAGCCTGGATGCCTGCTGTTGGAAATGTTGCTACAATAATGTGCTTTGCCATATGTCTGATCCTGAATGTTAATCTGACTGGAGGATCAAACCATGCAATATTCTTTCTAGCTCCTATTTTGCTGCTTCTGAATCAGGATTCTTATTTTGTTGCTGGTTTTGGGGAAAAGCAGAGGCGCGTTTAGCCCTGTGACAGTTGCTATATCAGCATATGGGAAGATGTTTGGCACGGGAATACTGGGTGCGCTCTTTTGCGCTTTCGGCCGATCGAAAAAGGGCAATTGGAATTGGCGAACGGTGTTCTTATCCTTTCCCGCTACTACTCCTACTTCAATTCTTATATCACAATATCTCTGTCTTCCTTCATGCTAGCTTATTCACCTAGCTCTTCTATCTCGCTCATTTTCTCACGAGCTGGGATCGAAGGGAATAAAACAAAGCTAGCTCGGCTAAGACAGAGAGGAGGTAACCAGCTTTTGAAGCACCGAATAGGGATAGGTACTTGGGTACTAAAGATATTTCACCTTTAGCAGAGATCAGGGAATCCCAATAAGCGGATAGTAAAGTTAGAAGGGAAAGAAGGCTGTCATAATTAGGCGAGGTTACCAGATGCTAACTAAACTTAAGACTAAGCAGCAGACGCAAAGTCAGCACTCGATCGACATGATTCTGTTGAGGTAGCATATCCCAGATTGAAAAGGAATAGGAAAGAATTGGGTACTCGACAGAAGGTCGGGAAGAGTTTCCACCTCAACCAAAACAGAATCAGGAGAAAGATCAGATCAAGAGAAGGAGCGAACTACTCGATCGACTAAGGCCGAAGAGATAGGAAGGTTTGGCACTGACTTAGCCGGTTAGGCGAGGGGGAACTCTCAATACTCAGCAGCAGAGAAAGAGACGAGAACAACCGATTCTCCGGTAAAGAATTGTCACTTTCTTTCTACTAATAGAATAGTAGAGGATCGGAGTTAAGCTCCTGGAGAGGAAAGCCTAAGAAAGGGGTTGGGGCTTTTTGAGGCATCTAGTTCAGTAGCGGAGGAAGAAGTGACAAAAGTTAGGGTTGTTTCCACACCTGAACCTGAGGACTAATCCGAAGAAGCTGATACAAGGTTCGCAGATGCTGACACACAAAGTATGGAGTTTCCAACTGATTGACCAACTAGGTTAGGAGTTGAACCAGGGGTTACCAACAGGGAATCAACCGAAACTTCAAGATCCGCTGTAGGGGATTCCTCTAAAAAGGATTCGATTCCAATACAATAGAAGAAGATTTCCTTACGAGCCCAGAGGAGTTTACCAGCTCAACAGACCTCTCAAAAGAGTAGGAGGACTTAGCAGACTAATCCCGAAGATGCTTGCTTGATGAGCAGAAAAGCAGACTGACCTATGTAATTAAATTAAGATGTCTAGTGCCTGTGGAAGGCCAGTCCTTTATATATATCTCTTTCTTCTGGCTGTAGGGGAATTGTCGTAAGCAAGAGAATGAAGAAGTACGATATGGTAATGCTTCTTTATTTCATATGTATTGACTTCGAAATATAGAGTAGTAAGCCTTTCTCTCATATTAAGAGTTTTCAGATAAGAAGAGATATACTAGTTCCTAGTCTGCTCTTTCGAAAAGAGATTAGCCAGACTTTCTTACTGTTTTTTTCTCCCCATAATCATACTAGAAGGCGCTTTCTTGGAACGGTTGCCGCGCCTGATTCAACTCACCATTATTAGGCCTTCTTTGTCTTCGCATTACCCTAGTTCCTTAATCCAAATAGTCATAGGAGAAGCTGAGCTAGCTAACCTAAGTCCGTAGCTAAAGTTCTCAAACAAGAGTTCCATTCCCCTTACTCGTATTGCAGGCAAATCCCGTTACTAGTAGTTCCGGTTAGCCCACTAGCCCGAGCACACTCTCAACTTGTAGATGCACCTTCCCCCACGAGAACAGAAAAACCAACAGACCACGAACACCTTTCAGAGATATTCGCTTTGTTATCTTTCTGCTGATTTTCTTTGGATTTTCAATGTGGATGTACGTAGCAAGCGAACCAATCTTAAATAACCCTAGAGTCTTCAGGACTTTTGGACAGAATGTATATAGAAATTGGATAAACCAAACTTATATAGAACAAATCTGTACCATTCATAAATTTCCTAGCCC